ACGTAATTCTTCTGAATTTCGAATAGTACTCAAGATCCTCTGTTTTCGCTTATCTAATAAATCATTTAATGAAAGTAGATTATCTTTCCATTCATTTCACAACTATAATATCTCTTCCCGAACCAAACATGAATCTTTCGATTCATTTGGCTCTCACGCTCAATTGTTTCTTTTATCTTTTCTTTGATTGATGGGCATTCCCATATCTTTGAATGGAATGAGCCTATCCTCTCTTTTCTGTTCGTATTCAAAGCTATCGAAACTGATCTAACATCAGAATCTTAGGAGGACTCTTCAGACCAGACAAAAAATAAAAAATTGTCAGCAAAGTTGTTTCTTTATTTGTTCTTTATTTAGAACTTATTTCTTTCAAAAAAAAAATATTTGAAAGAAAAAAGAATTCTATTCTACTATTAGAATATAAATAGAATTGAATAGAATTCTGAACTTCATTACTTCATTCTCATTATTATTAGAATGAGATTTCGATTTTTTTCATCCAAAAAATTCTCTTTTTTATACAAATATTTTATATAAATACAATACATAGGTCGTCGATTCGGCAGTGGAGGGGGGAAGATACCCATTTTTCCAGTTAATGGTTCAAATAATTTTATCCATATGAGTGTTCTACATCGAATAAATTCCCAATTATTCCTTTTTTATTTTTATCATTTTTAAACCTTTTTGGTACTAACCTAGCGGTAGAAAGAGTACCATGCTATGCTGTGCCTGGACTTCAAAAAATTGATCTTTAACCATGTAAAAGACCTCAACATTATTGGTTGATAGAGAAGAGAATCAAAGTTCATTTACCAATTAGTCACGAAATGCTATGGTTCTTACATATGATTTCTGAATGAAATCCAATTCAGAAGTAATTCGTCGAGATTGTGCACCCTTTGTTCCTAGTTCTGCTATAAAAAAGAATACATAAATAGAAAGAAAGTGCAGTCGGTGAAATCCAACCTATTCTTGAAATAAACAACTCGCACACACTCCCTTTCCAAAAAAAATCAATACACCCAGCACTACGCTTAGATTTATTGGATTTGTTGCTAAAATATCGGTATTAAACTCGAAACTCCCAGCGGATGACCAGTGCCCCACGGAAACAAAAGAATCAATTAGATTTTTCATATGCTCTCCCTTTATAGATAGGACTAACAAAGAACAGAGTTCTTTTTGTATCACTCCGCTTATTATTCTTAATGGAATTTGAGAATTCTCAAATTTCTTAGTTATGGTTATGTTTTTCTTCTAAGATGAAATGAAACATTAAACAAAAGGATTTGCAAATAAAAGAGCTAATGCCACGACCAGTCCATAAATTGTTAAAGCTTCCATAAAAGCCAGACTAAGCAATAAAGTACCTCGTATTTTACCCTCTGCTTCTGGTTGTCTCGCAATACCTTCTACGGCTTGGCCCGCAGCAGTACCTTGACCAACCCCAGGTCCAATAGAAGCAAGCCCTACAGCCAATCCAGCAGCAATAACGGAAGCAGCAGAAATAAGTGGATTCATGGTAAGCTCCTCGCACCAAAAAAAGAAATGGTTAATGATACAACCAACCAATGAATTAGTACTTAATCTACTTCTTTTTCTACTTCTACTTTTACTATTTACTTTACTACACTTATTTTTTATTTTTTGATCTTTATCACTAAAATCTATCGGGTCGAAGTAGCTAAAAGCTCCAAAAGGAACTCATAATATTACTGAATTGTCAGAACTACTTCGATATACCGTTATTCCTTTCTACCTTATGTAATAGATATGTATACGGTTTTAGTCATTGCGTTTCCTTGTTTATAAAATATTCTATTCTTTCTCTTTCATTCAATTCACAATAACAGACAAAATAGAAAAAGGACTGATATGGGAATCCATCTAAATGCAGTGGGCTAGAAAAAAAGAGATAGGGGTAATTGCTATTTAACTAGTAAATAACATATACTTTTCTTCTTCCATAACGTAAATCACCTGCACTTTTTCTTCTATGAAATCGTATTCTGGAACCATTCTTCGAAACATACACAAGGATTGATACTCATAGGCATTACATATACATATATGTAGTAGGATCCCCAACCCTTCTTTCTATTCCAAATTCTGCAATATCATCTATCTTTCTTCATATATACATACATGTAGCTATTTGCATTTTCTTATCCAACCCAGTAGTGGATTATATTGAACCCCCGCATTGCTTGAATTGGGATAAGCTTCAAAAAAGACTATTTCGAAAGTTAGTCAATGATGACCCTCCATGGATTCACCTATATAAGCCGCAGCCAAAGTTGCAAAAATAAGAGCTTGAATACCACTTGTAAATAATCCAAGAAACATGACAGGTATAGGAACTACTGAAGGCACTAAAGAAACAAGAACAACAACCACTAATTCATCAGCCAATATATTCCCGAAAAGTCGAAAACTAAGAGATAAAGGTTTTGTGAAATCTTCTAGAATATTAATTGGTAAAAGTATTGGAGTTGGTTGAATGTATTTCCCGAAATATCCCAATCCTTTTTTGCTAAGACCCGCATAGAAATATGCCACTGACGTAGGTAAAGCTAAAGCAACAGTAGTATTTATATCATTCGTGGGCGCAGCTAACTCTCCATGAGGTAACTTTATGATTTTCCAAGGTAAAAGAGCACCTGACCAGTTAGAAACAAAAATAAATAGGAACATCGTTCCTATAAATGGAACCCAAGGACCATACCCCTCTCCAATCTGAGTTTTGCTCAAGTCTTGAATAAATTCAAGGACATATTCGAAGAAATTCTGACCGTCGGTCGGAATGGTTTGTGGATTTCGAACAGCTATGATGACTGAACCTAATAAGATAGCAATTACAACCCAAGAAGTGATAAGTACTTGGGCATGAATTTGTAAACCTCCTATTTGCCAATATAAATGTTGGCCTACTTCTACACCTGATATATCGTATAACCCTTTGAGTGTTTGAATGGAACATGGTATAACATTCATATTGTCCTCTAACAGATTCAAAAAAGTAATTATTTTGATTCAACCATCTCTTTCTCAATTCATCTATGTTCATTCATGAATTTCAGTTATGAATCGTCTATTTCGGAAATCACATAAAAAAAAATACCAATCATTTTATGTTTTCAATCTTAAATATTCTTCAATATTCAAAACATAGTTCAAACTCCAAAAGATGCAAACCAAAAGAGGAACAATCAAAGAGAGTTCACCAAAAACAAACTAATCTTCTTCTTTCTTCTTCTTAATGATAAGATTAATGATAAGATAATCAACCATTTTTTAGATAACTAGAACGGCCCTCACAAATTGCAGATACTAATTTGGTAAGAATCAATCGAATCGAAGCTATAGCATCATCGTTGGCCGGAATAGAAATATCTGCAAGATCTGGGTCACAATTTGTATCGATTAAACAAATTGTCGGAATACCCAAAATGACACATTCTCGAAGAACCGTATATTCTTCTTGCTGATCAACGATAATTACAATATCGGGCAATCCCGTCATATATTTGATCCCACCCAGATATGTTTGCAAGGTAGATAACTTTCTCTTCAACATTGCTGCATCTCCTTTGGGGAGACGATTGAGTTTCCCCATCTTTTGTTCTGCTCTTAAGTCCCTGAACTTCTGAAGTCTTGTTTCTGTAGTAGACCAATTCGTTAACATACCACCAAGCCATTTTTTATTAACATAATGACATCGAGCCCTTATTGCTGCTGATGCTACTAAATCCGCTGCTTTCTTTTTGGTGCCAACGATTAAGAATTTTTTTCCCCTACTTGCTGCATCAAAAACTAAATCGCAGGCTTCTGATAAAAAACGAGCAGTTATAGTAAGATTTGTAATATGAATACCTTTACGCTTTGCAGAGATGTAAGGAGCCATTCTAGGATTCCATTTATTAGTACCATGACCAAAATGAACTCCTGCTTCCATCATTTCTTCCAAATTGATGTTCCAATATCGTCTTCCCATTTTCCCACACTTTCTCTTTTTCTTTTTTTTTTCAAAGAGATTCAGTACCTTGTGAAATAAATAATTGTTCCGACGGAACCTTCTACCAGGATTGACCATTAATCTACGACCCAAACCATGAATTTCATTCTTTCTTTTTTATTTCATTGATTGATTACGAAATCCATAATCGGACCAGAGAGTTAAAGTAAAAAGAATGAACCTCCTCTTGTTAGGAATTAGTAAATTACATTACGTAAATGATTGGTCTGATGTCTCATGGAAAGTGTTTGGGGCACAAGAACAAAATAATTCTCTATGGTGTAACAAAATATCTCCCATTTCCAACTCGAATAGATTCTTCCTTTTGATTTTCAAATGAATGTTTTTGTCTTGCTTTGAACGATGTACTAATTTTTTGAATCCGGTACCAACCGGTATAATCCCCCCCAGAACAACGTTCTCTTTCAGGCCTTTCAACCAATCAATACGACCTCGTAGAGCAGCTTTTGCTAAAACTCGAGCAGTTTCTTGAAAACTCGCTTCGGATATGAAACTTTGAGTATTCAGAGATGACTTCGTTATTCCCAATAAGATTGCCCGATAACATATCGCTTCGTCCAAAACACGCCCTGCTCGCTCTGCTCGCAACAATCCAATAAATTCCCCAGGTAAAAAAACATTAGACATTCCATCTTCTGAAACCAAAACTCTTGATGTTACTTGACGTACAATAATCTCTATATGTCTATTATGGATCTGTACCCCCTGGGATCGATAAACCTTTTGGATCTTATTAACCAAAGAGATACGACTTTGGGCTATGGTTAGTTCAGCTCCAATAAAGAATCCCCAGGGGATCCCAAGAATCCTTCGGATACGGTCGTCCCAACCTTCAACTCTTCTTTCGAGGTTCATCGATATTGAATCGATTGAACGAACTTCTAAGATTTGTTCCACTTTTGGAAGACCTTGCGTTATGTCACCAGATCTCGATTTTTCATATATAAATGTAATTAATGTATCTCCTTCATAAAAGGTTTCCCCATAATGGCCATGGACAGTTGCTCCTGGAGTGACCAAATAGGGCTTAGCTGATCTTAGAACTAAAGAGTCAACATGAACAATGAAAATTTGACCAGATTTTTTTATGTGTGATCCGTATTTCAATAGACATACATTTTCACAAAGGAATTGTCCAAGGCTAATTATTGTCCATGCCTCTTCACAAGAATCGTGATGGAGAAAACACCAATTCAAATGGAATGAATTCCAAATGATGTTACTGCATGGATCGGGATTATAAATACTACTATTTTCATCTAGGAAACAGTATTGAAATGTAAGTACTTGAAGCACTTGGAAAGTCTGTTGAAATTTTTCAAGTAAAAAATATTTCTTTAAAAAGACTTGATTATAAGTTCTTAAATAGTAAGATGAACGAAAATTTACTATTTTAGGCACAATAGTACCTAAAGGACCCAAAAAATCCCTAATTGGAGTCAGGGGATCCGATTCTTTTGTCGCATTATTATATCTCGAAGTATTGAAGGGGCCAATTCGAAAACAATTGGATGATGACAAAATTATGAAAGATTGGCATTCCTTATTTCGATTCAACAACGTACCAAGAGTTTCCTGATGTTGAGGAAATAATTGAATCTTCGCCTTGGAATCAAAAGGATTTCTATCGGCACGATCTAATTCATTATTGGAAATCAATCCTGAACCTGCCGTATCATACCTTTTTTCGGTATACGAAATAGTGGATTTTACTAACTCAATTCGGATGAAATCACGAAGCAGATCATTTGCCCTTATTTCAACAAAAGAAGCATGAACCTCTTCTTCTATAGAACTCTTTTTTTCTTGTTCTTGGTCCCAAGTCAATACTAAGCAAGCCCGAACTAATTGAATACTTGTGTGAGAAATTCCTCGAATTGACTTGCCATTTCCATAAAGTATATAATTGACAATTCGAAGTTGTACATTATCCTTTTCCTGCAAGAGATCCTGAGAGAAAAGTGTTGCTAAATTTATCCCATCAGCTATTTCATATGTGACTACGGGCCGAACCAAAACAAAATACTTTTTTTTGGTAGGTGTAATTCGTTGGACATAGATCCAATTTTTCAATTTTTTTGATCCTTTAGAATTCTTTTTTTCCATTCCTGGTGGTATCAAAACGCCACTGTGCCTAGATATTTTATCCACCTCTCCAGAAAAATGAATATCTCCAGAAAAGATTTTCAGTTCCATACTTTTTTTTTTTCTCTCCACTCGGACTAATCCACCTACTCGACTTCTTGTATTCATATTTAAAGCAAGTCGTGTATCTACTCCAATGATACTATTGTTCCGGACCATTATGGGCGAAGATCCGGGTAAGATATGCACTTCCTCGGGAATGAAAAAAAAGCGATCTACTTTCATTTGCATTTGGTATTTCGGACTAAATTCTTTTGCTCCTCGATACTCAATAAAATCCTCTTTTTTTACGATTGAATCTACTTCGACAATCCCATATTTAGTAATTCCCGAGCTGCTTCTTCTGTATCGCGGATCATCAAAATAAGCAAGAATACTATTTCTACGTAAAATACCATTTATAGGTATTTTAATCGAAATACCAAAACAGGGTTTTAGTTTCTTTTCTTGTTCTTGATCATATTGTAAGGGAATCACGAATCTATTTCTTCGCTTTTTAGCCAAGGAATTCTCTTGACGAATAGAAGTAGAAGGCTCTATGAGATTCCAATGACCCTTGGATATGATTCGATAAGGTTTTGAATAGTCAAGAATTTCCCTATCTTTTTTACCAAAGGTATCCAACAATTTATGTCTTACTTGATCATTAGTCAGTGAGAGATCAAAGATATATCTTTCTTCGAGAGAAAAAGAATTAGCATTCATTTGATCTTGATCCTTGTGGAGTGAAAAAGACACTATATTGGATCTGCATAGACCTCCTGCTAATATCCATAAATGACTTGTTTTTGGTAATAGATGAACATTACTATATGGATATTCGGGCGCATGATAGCCATCAGTACTCCAGTGCATTTCTCCTTCTGACTCAGAATAAATATGTTTTTGAACCCTTTCTTTAAAATTAAAAGTGGACGTTCCGGCACGAATCTCGGCAATCACTTGTTCTGATTCTACATATTGATCATTTTGAACTAAAATCAAACTTTTTGTTGGAATATTCACATTATGTAGAATATCTCGACTCTCAATAGTTACATACAAGTCTATAAAACATAGAAAAGCAGGATGCCCATGACGGGTACGTGTGGGATGAACCAAATCCTCATCAAATTTGATTTTTCCATTAGAGGGAGCTCGTACATGTTCGGCAGTACCCCCTGTGAATACTCCGCCGGTATGAAAAGTTCTTAATGTTAGTTGAGTCCCCGGTTCCCCAATTGATTGACCCGCAATAATGCCTACGGCTTCTCCCAACTCGACCAGGTCACCATGAGTAGGACTCCGGCCATAACATAATTGACAGATCCAAGATG